ACAGCAACGCAATTTGAATTAGTATAGAAAGTAAGTGCTAAAAAATTTCTTTATTAATTGAAGTACATGCGAGGTCTATAAAATTTATTTCGTAGTTGTAGAAGCAATTTTTTGTTGGTTTTTGGTTTTAAATTTAAAGAAAGATAAGAAATAACTAGGTTTAAAGTCTAGTTAAACCAAAAATCTTTTTTTGAATTCTCGTGTAATTAAGTTTTTCTTCTCATTCATTTAAGTTTAACATACTATCTGAATGAGCTTATTACTGCATCTAATGAGTTAAATTGAAAGTAAAAACAAAAGTTTTGTAGGGTTACTCTTCGCTATAAAATACCCAATAGATTTGAGAGAATTAAAAACAAAATATGGAATAAATGATCCAAATAGCAAATCTTTTCTAATTTTATTCCATACTAATTTAAAACGTGTTTCATTTTGTAATGAAGTTACAAGACCCAGTTCGTATTATTAGTTTCGACACGAGTTACTCATATTCAACGATTTAACCATGAGTTAGGAGTTACTCAATGATATTCAATGAATCGGTTGATTGAAATCACAGGATGCATAGATGTTACCGACGATGAATCGATTTCATTTCCTATACCTCCCACTTTCTCTGTGTTAGTGCCATCTATAATGATAGATGAATGTCCAATTTTCCATTGAACTTATTGCTTCAATTGGTATTTTGGCATATTCTACTAGTTTGTAAAAATGGAAACTTAAGCAAGGTAAGTGCTTTAGAAACATACGTATAAAAAAAAGATTAGGCCCCTTATGCTTACTATAACTAGTTTTTTTGGTTTTCTACTCGCGGCTTTAACGATAACCTCCGCTCTGTTTATTGGTTTGAGCAAGATACAACTTATTTAAAATTCCTATTTGAAATGAAAATCTTTGAAATGAATAATTAATAAAATGAAAACTTTCTTCGAGATTCCGTGTATTCGAGAGTTACTTATAGTTTCAATTTTCAATCCTTAGTCATTGAGATTCATGGCAATTCGGATTACTATTTAGGTATAGATATTCCCTCTTTTTTTTTTCAAACAAATTGAAATGATTGAAGTTTTTTTATTTGGAATTGTCTTAGGTCTAATTCCTATTACTTTAGCTGGATTATTTGTCACTGCATATTTACAATACAGGCGCGGAGATCAGTTGGACCTTTGATTAATTAACATTTCTTTTTTTTGTATTGGCCTCCTTCTCTCTTTAATCCACAGGAGGTCAAATCCCTATTTGCTGGGTAAGTTGCTGAATCCTTTTCAGTCTAATTTAAATTTTATCTAAGAAAAAAGAATCACGCTCTGTAGGATTTGAACCTACGACATCGGGTTTTGGAGACCCACGTTCTACCGAACTGAACTAAGAGCGCTTTTTTATCGGAATTTTTTATCGGAATAGGTAAGACTGTAAAGCAAAGTATTTTTTCGAACCCCAGAGTATGATCAAAATGAAAGATTCTGTCCACTTTGAATTGATCTCCGTCGATTCCTTGTTACTGCGCCTTTTAATATTTAATAGTAGCAGTAATAGATAGGGATGACAGGATTTGAACCCGTGACATTTTGTACCCAAAACAAACGCGCTACCAAACTGCGCCACATCCCTTTGCATTGTTCCACAGTGTCATTGTATAGAATTTCTATCTTGGTTTCCACATCGTTATTTCCCCACACCTTTTTTTGTTTTTGCCGATTTCGTCTTTTTTGTTCCATTTAACATATAATAATAGTAAAAGACTTGTATACAAGAATAAATCAGTATTTTCTATTTTCTCCGTAAGAGGGAGATTCTTTTAGTTATTTTATAATTTTACAACAAGGTACTATCTTATTGACTTTTACTGGATCATTGGACAATTCAATAATAATAAAGGAATTTCATTTTAATTAGGTTAATTAGGCATTACGTGTACAACTATAGTCGGTCTTTAACGACCTATCTATCGGATCGTATATGTTTTCTTTTTTACAATAAAAAATATTACAATAAACAAAAAAAGGAGGATTTTCAATGCGAGATTTAAAAACATATCTCTCCGTAGCACCAGTACTAAGTACGCTATGGTTTGGGGCTTTAGCGGGTCTATTAATAGAGATTAATCGTTTTTTTCCAGATGCGTTAACATTCCCCTTTTTTTCATTCTAGTTAGTAACATAGTAGGGAATGAAGAAGATTAAAGATAGAATCAAATATCTGCGACTGTGACTAATCCCCCCTCCTACTTTCTCTTTTTCCCCTTTTTTTAGAATTCAAATTAAGGGAGGAAAGATAAAAAATAAAGTCTCTTCAACATCTGGGAGATTGGGGTTCCAATTTGAGTTAAATTGAAATTCAATTAATATTCCTAATAAAAGAATGGGAGTAGAATAGAAATGCGGGTCTAAGTAAAGAATATTATCCAAGGTATTTCAATCAAAAATGAAATATTCTACTTTGATTTAAAATAAAATTTAGAAATCTTCTGTCCTTTACTTATTCGTTTTGAATCAAAAATCAAAAAGTTGAGTAAATCCAAAATTCAAAGGAGGTTCATGGCCAAGGGTAAAGATGTTCGAGTAACGGTGATTTTGGAATGTACCAGTTGTGCCCGAAACAGCGTTAATCGGGTATCAACGGGCATTTCCAGATATATTACTCAAAAGAACCGCCACAATACACCTAATCGATTAGAGTTGAGAAAATTCTGTCCGTATTGTTCCAAGCATACGATTCATGGAGAGATAAAGAAATAGATCGAGTCGAGTACCTGTATGTTACCCCTTCAAGGAAGGGAAAGGGGTGGCATTCTATACTATCTATAAAATAGAAATCTAAATCGAAAAAAAAATCCTATTTTCCTATTTGAAATAAAATGAATTCAAATTAATAAATAGAATTTTGAGAGAAAAAATAAAATTAAATAATAAAACAAACCATGGATAAATCCAAGCGACCTTTTCTTAAATCAAAACGATCTTTTCGTAGGCGTCTGCCTCCTATTCAATCGGGGGATCGAATTTCTTATAGAAATATGAGTTTAATTAGTCGATTTATTAGCGAACAGGGAAAAATCTTATCGCGACGAGTGAATAGATTGACCTTGAAACAACAACGTTTAATTACTATGGCTATAAAACAAGCCCGTATTTTATCTTTGTTACCCTTTCTCAATAATGAGAAACAATTTGAAAGAGCCGAGTTAACCGATAGAACTACAGGTCTTAGAACCAGAATGAAAAGGGTTTACTCTTGAATCATAATTTCAATCCGAACTCAAAGACAAGATTGGTTCTTTTCCGAGAATCCAGATGTGTCGTACGAAAAAAAAAAAAAAAAGAATTGGAGAAAGCTTTTTGTGTTGAGCGTGTTCACTCATTTTGACTACTTTAGCCTATTTATCTTAATCATTTCTATTCTATCTTCCCGGAGAATGAACTCCGGGAAAACACGTTTACAATATTCCAATAGATTCTTTCTAATCTACTTCTTTTGTGATCTCATTGGAAATCATATAAAGACAATTCCTGTTTGATATGGCTATTTGTGCAAGTATTTTACGATTAAGAATCAACTGTCTCTTGTACAGATCACGGATCAATCTACTATAACTATAGTATATGCCACTCTCACGAATTACTGCGTTTATACGAGTGATCCACAGACGACGAAACTCTCTCTTTTTAATATCCCGATCCCGATGAGCTGAAAACAAAGCTCTTATTCTCTGTTGAGTAATAGTTCGAGTAAGTCTTGAGTGGGCCCCTCGAAAGCTTGATGCAAATAAACGAATTTTTGTTCTACGTCTTCGAGCTGTATATCCACGTCTAATTCTAGTCATTGAATAGATGAAACTTTTGCGAATAACTAATTGAGTTGTTTTCTTTCAGTTATTCTTTTAACATTTCCTAATCTATTAATAACAAAACGAATTTTTCCAATGTATAAACTATAAACTCCAATGGCTTTGTCTACTATAACCTTCCTAACCACGATTTTTTTATTTCAATGCGAAATATGAAAGAAATTTTATTCTTTTACAGATGTCAAAAATATAGCAAATAAAAAATAGAAATAGAAATGGATAAAGAAATAGTGTAGTGGGTTCCATCGTTTCTATGGTAACTTCTTAAACGGGGAGGTCTTCTCTATACACCGGAGCCCTCACTTCATTTAATCCAGGTTATTGGTAACTTGTATAGTTCATCCTCTTTGGCTCTACCCATGAATTATCCAGTAATAGTCCTTTCACAACGAAACCCACCTATACAGTAACGGTATTTAATTAGGAAAGTTAGCTGGGTAGCTGACCCTTTGATAGTCCGTTCTTGGCAGAGTAGGGGCGTAATCTTTATGCTTTAAAAAGGATTCCTCCGCTTAATGGATAATCATTTTATACCAATGGAGAATTGCTTCCCATCTTACATTGAGGTAATTCGACTTGCACCAATGGAAACCATAAAATTCATACACAATGCAGGAATATAAGAGGGGTTCTTTATTTCTTTGTTTTAGATAAATAGAATAAAGAGAAAAAAAAGGCCCCCTTTTCGATTCTATCCTATTTAACGGTACTCATCGTTGATATTGGCACCTTGTTTTCTTGCTTTTGTACCAGGCCATTATATGATATAATCGAAACGAGTCGCGCATACACCCGAGTACATGTTCCTCGTCGTTGAGGACATCCCCTAAGAGCGGGGGATTTCGTGACATTTCTGATTGGCTGTCTTGTATTTCTAATAAGTTGTTTAATGGTTGGCATATTGAATTGGATACATAATGGGCTGGTTTAGATTGATCCTAACCGGATGATTATGAATTACGTCTATTTCTATTAAATAAAAAGTAATTTAATAAATAGTAAACGCAGTTAAAAAATCTCCAATCGAGAATTTGCGTGAGTTACATGTTATTTTCATTCAACCGCTACAAGATCAACAATTCCATAAGCTTGTGCTTCTGTTGCTGACATAAAAACATCTCTTTCTATGTCTTCGGATACAACCCATAGGGCTTTGCCCGTTCTTTGTCCATAAACCCTTGTGAGGGTTTCACGCAGTTTCAACAGTTCTTCCGCTTCCAGGATAAACTCTCCCGCTTGTGCCTCATAAAACGAACTAGCAGGTTGATGGATCATTACCCTGATAATAGATAATAGAATCAAAAAATAGAATAAAAAGTTTCTCTATCTTACATGATGAAGCGAATAGAAAAGAAATAGAAAGATAAAGAATAATAGGATAATAGGAAAAAGATCGAATTGAACAACCGTACAGGCACCCTTCTTGCATATGCATACGGCTCTACACTAAAATAAAATTGACCTAACTTGGCCTCTTTCTTGAAAAAAGAAAGAGAAAGATAGAATATATCATACCCAGGTGATTAAATGATCAAATTGCCGCCCTTCCTTTAGGAATATGTATAAAATACTATGATGGCTCCGTTGCCCTCTATCTTAATTATCTTAATGTGATTTATTTTGGATATGATTCGGCAATCCCAAAGTTTCTTTTTGTTCCAACCAAAGAAAAAATATTGTTTTTTGCGCACTCCTTGGATTCTTTTAATAACATTAATATTGTTAAGAGCCCTCTAGTGTGAACAAAAAAGGTTTGTGACGCTAAACCGAACTCCCAATTAGAAAATCGAGAAGACCCCTTAGTCTCATACTACTCTCTCGATACATAATCTAATGTTTTTCAAAAGAATCCAAAAATTTCTAATATCGAATGCAAAATGCCATGCTATTGTTGCTTACTATTTCCTAGGGCGAAGGCATAGTCTTTCCTTTTCTCTTAACTAAAAATCTCATTGGCGCCAAGCGTGAGGGAATGCTAGACGTTTGGTAATTTCCCCCCCGACCAGGATAAAAGATCCCATTGACGCGGCTAATCCCATGCATATTGTATGGACTTCTGGTCGCACAAATTGCATAGTATCATAAATAGCTACTCCAGGTATTACCCATCCGCCGGGAGAGTTTATAAACAAATACAGATCCTTGTTATCATCTTCAATACTGAGATATATCATAAGACCAATAAGTTGATTTGAGATCTCGCTATCAACTGCTTGGCCCAAAAAAAGTAATCTTTCTCGATAAAGTCGGTTGATTAGAGTCCAATTGGACTCTTTCGGAACCGTACACGCACCTTTTGATGCATACGGTTCAAAAAAATCTCAAAAACAAAAAAAAGAATCAATGTATGGATTCCGGACCTCCCTCTTTTCCTATAACAGGGTTTTTCTTACTTAAAAAAAAAGAGATTTTCTTCTTTAATAAAAATAAAGACGAGTTTTACTGCTTTCTTTTTCTTAGAATTCTAATAAAGAAAAAGTCACTAAATTTTTTGAATTAACTTCTCATTGATGTATTGTTTCATCGACCAACCCCGATGATATTTTCTTGTTCCTGAGTGGGTCTTTTTTCTCTTTTTAGGTTTATGCTCTACTCCGGGTAAAGATTGACCCGATTTGGATTTGCACATATAGGACAAATACTGTTATTACCATTTTCTTTTTTTATGACTTTCTGCTTATTTTTTCAATTAAGTTTATACGTTCTACCAAGTCAGTTTTAAATCAACCCATTTAACAGATATTCCACATAGGAGTCATTTAGGATGGAACTAGTAATCATAGATATATTACCAATTGAGTTGGGTTTTTCTAAACAGAGCCTGAATACTTTATTTTTTTTAGTTCAACCAAGCCAACCATAAATCATTGTAATTGAGAATAGTAGTATGGATCCTCTCAAAATGGATTAAATTGTACTTCGCGCTCCAAATTTTTTATGATTTAATGACTCCTTATTGGGCGAAACAGAGGATATCTCGATTGGGGAGAGAACGGGTAAATCCCATATGACCCAATATATCTGACAAGTCGCACTATACGTCAACCCAAGATGCATTTTCCTCTCCAGGGCTTCGGAAAGGTACTTTTGGAACACCGATAGGCATTAGCTCAAAGAAAAAAAACTAAGTACTATATTTAACTTTGATGTGAAAACGTAAGAATATGATTTTATTGTGTTTCTAATTTGAAAATGTTGGCTTTTGTCGGATTTATTTTTTGAATGGATTACAAAAAGTTAGAAAGAAAAAAGAAGGAATAAAGTTAAATTAGTAGGAATAGAGCGATGAGTAAGTATGTACGTATTCGCTACTCGAAAATGTTATTCAACCCCATTGCGTATTGATACTTATCGAGTATAGAATAAATCTGCTTCTCTTTGTTCCTATGAACATAATTGTTCCATTAATTAAATAATTAAAATATTTTAGTAATAACAGATTAACAACAGACTAGAAAAAGAATAACTATTAATCCCTGTTCTGAAATAATTCACCGAACAGCGAGGATCGATAGGATAGTCACAATAGAGTCTTTTCCAGTGCAATAAAGTTACGTAGTGTCTATCTATCTTTGATAAAGGGGAATTTCTATGGGTTTGCCTTGGTATCGTGTTCATACTGTTGTATTGAATGATCCCGGCCGATTGCTTTCTGTTCATATAATGCATACGGCTTTGGTTGCTGGTTGGGCCGGTTCGATGGCTCTCTATGAATTAGCAGTTTTTGATCCTTCTGATCCTGTTCTTGATCCAATGTGGAGACAGGGTATGTTCGTTATACCCTTCATGACTCGTTTAGGAATAACCAATTCATGGGGCGGTTGGAGTATTACAGGAGGAACTGTAACGAATCCGGGTATTTGGAGTTATGAAGGTGTAGCTGGGGCACATATTATGTTTTCCGGTTTATGCTTTTTGGCAGCTATCTGGCATTGGGTGTATTGGGATCTCGAAATTTTTTGTGATGAACGTACAGGAAAACCCTCTTTGGATTTACCCAAGATTTTTGGAATTCATTTATTTCTTTCAGGGGTGGCTTGCTTTGGGTTTGGCGCATTTCACGTAACGGGTTTGTACGGTCCTGGAATATGGGTGTCCGATCCTTATGGACTAACGGGAAAAGTACAACCTGTAAGTCCCGCATGGGGCGTAGAAGGTTTTGATCCTTTTATTCCGGGAGGAATAGCCTCTCATCATATTGCAGCAGGTACATTGGGCATATTAGCGGGTCTATTCCATTTGAGTGTCCGCCCGCCACAACGTCTATACAAGGGATTGCGTATGGGAAATATTGAAACCGTACTTTCCAGTAGTATAGCTGCTGTCTTTTTTGCAGCTTTTGTTGTTGCTGGAACTATGTGGTATGGTTCCGCAACTACTCCGATCGAATTATTTGGGCCCACTCGTTATCAATGGGATCAGGGATACTTTCAGCAAGAGATATATCGAAGAGTTAGTACGGGGCTGGCAGAAAATCAAAGTTTAGCAGAAGCCTGGTCGAAAATTCCTGAAAAATTAGTTTTTTATGATTACATCGGAAATAATCCGGCGAAGGGAGGATTATTCAGGGCGGGCTCGATGGATAACGGGGATGGGATAGCAGTGGGGTGGTTAGGACATCCCATCTTTAGAGATAAGGATGGGCGTGAACTTTTTGTACGTCGTATGCCTACCTTTTTTGAAACATTTCCAGTTGTTTTGGTAGACGGCGACGGAATTGTTCGAGCGGATGTTCCTTTTCGAAGGGCAGAGTCAAAGTATAGTGTTGAGCAAGTTGGTGTAACTGTTGAGTTCTATGGTGGTGAACTCGACGGAGTCAGTTATAGCGATCCTGCTACTGTGAAAAAATATGCTAGACGCGCTCAATTGGGTGAAATTTTTGAATTAGATCGTGCTACTTTGAAATCCGATGGTGTTTTTCGGAGCAGTCCAAGGGGTTGGTTTACTTTTGGACATGCTTCATTTGCTTTGCTCTTCTTCTTCGGACACATTTGGCATGGTGCTAGAACTCTGTTCAGGGATGTTTTTGCTGGTATTGATCCGGATTTGGATGCTCAAGTCGAATTTGGAGCATTCCAAAAACTTGGGGATCCAACTACAAGAAGACAAGCAGTCTGATACAACACTCCTCGGGTTTCTTTCGTCTCTATTTTCATTTTATTTTGGGAATTTTTCCTAGGGGTCAGAGAAACCTTGATCACGACTTTTTTGCGCGTGTTCCTTCTTTATCCGAGAGATGGTTCCCTGCAAATAAAATAAAAGAGAACAAACAGGTATGGAAGCTATAATTGTAAACTGCAATTGAATCTATGGAAGCACTAGTTTATACATTCCTCTTGGTATCGACTTTAGGAATAATCTTTTTTGCTATCTTTTTTCGAGAACCGCCTAAAGTTCCAACTAAAAAGATGAAATGATTTTTCAGTATCTCAGTTGACGTAATGAGCCTCACAATGTTTTGAGGCTCATTACGTCAACTAGTCCCCATGTTCCTCAAATGGATCTCTTAGTTGTTGAGAAGGTTGCCCAAAAGCGGTATATAAGGCATACCCTGTAAAACTTACAAGTAAACCAGATAAAAAGATGGCTACTAGGGTTGCTGTTTCCATTCTTAGATAATTTAATATATATAATTTCAAAACCCCAATGGATCCACGATAAGATCATTTATTTACAACTACAACGGAATGATATACAAAGTCAACAGATCTCAATGAATACAATAGGATTTATGGCTACACAAACTGTTGAGAACGGTGGTCCAAGGCGAACGTTTGTAGGGGATTTATTAAAACCCTTGAATTCGGAATATGGTAAAGTAGCCCCTGGGTGGGGAACAACTCCTTTGATGGGCGTTGCAATGGCTCTTTTTGCCATCTTTCTATCTATTATTTTGGAGATTTATAATTCTTCCGTTTTATTGGATGGAATTTCAATGAATTAGGTCTCTAAGAATTGTTAAGGCATACAAAAGGAATCATTGAAAGTTCGTATTTTGAGCCCATTATACTTTGTTTTGGGAGTTCGACCGTGGAATTTATTTGTTTCTGTATTTCCGGAATATGAGTGTGTGACTTGTTAGAATCGATCCTATTGATAGTACAGAGGGTGGCTCTGTCATCTTCATAGAGATGGTTCTCCTTCGTCGGA